AGCGAGTTCTAGTTCATATTGATTAGCCACAAACAATAGGTTTGTTGATTTCCTATTAAGAATGAAATGGGCCTGTTTTTATATTCGGATTATTCCAATGTTTTATTTTATGACTTTTTTTGTCGCACAAAAAAACTTTTTGAGTTTCCGGTAGAAAGAGATTTACCTAATGACAACGCTTTTAAGGCTGCCCAATATCCCTTCCCTTTCCAAATATTTTTACGAATACGCTTTTTTGATAGAGAAGTACGTTTTTTTGGAACTGCCATTTAAAAATTAAGAGGTTACTCGTTGTTATAGTTGGATGTGAAAGACATCTATTGGTCAAAACGAATATATTAATTATCTAGTTATTTTCTAGAGAATAATTAGATAATATAATATATAATATATATTATCTAGAGAAAACAAAAAAAAATATATATATATATATAGATAAAAAATATGCGAAAATCGTACAAAATCTTACTATAAAAATATAATTAAATTTTGTTTTCTACATAAAATAGACCGAAGGATTTAAGAACCCTTTAAGAACCCATTGCCTAATTAAAAGCCTAATGAAAACTTTAATTTTTTCTATTAATTGGTCAAACTTGAGTAAAGAATACTTCGAAATTCCATTTTAAAATTCGAATCAAACTAGTAATTAAAGTAATGAATCCGTTAAAAGATACACGTTTTGTTAAAAAAAATCTTCGTTATTTTTTTATTAAATTTGATTTTATTTTACCCCCTTTTTGATAAATATAAAAATAAATCTTTAAATCTTATAGAAAATATAAAATGTTAGATATTATAGCGTTTCCTATAAATGTTTTTTTATTGAAACGGAAACTAATCAATCAGTTTCATACTGAAACTAGTTAATGATTTGGAACAAACTGACTAAAAAGCGAGATTTGTACAAAAATTGTACCTTAGTTAATCCTATGATTCATATCGATTCATATCAGATTTCTTTTTAGTGTAATTTTTTATCATTAATTTATGAATATAAAGTGATTTAATAATAATTAAATTTTGTATTTTCGTTATTTTAAGAAAAATCTTAGTTAATAACTAAATTCGCTTTTTATGAGCAAGTAGGTCATATCATTTGCCCAATTGTAACTTCTTTATTTTAATATTTAATTTGGAAAGACCCAGATAATATATAAAATTCGAAAAATATCTTTAAGTTAGTACATCTCTTGATTTTTTTATTGACCCCTTTTGTTTTGAAATTGAAAGGGGGTAGGATCCGGTAAATCGGAAACAATCAATTAAGAATAAAAAAATTTTTTATGGAACAGACATATCAATATTCGTGGATAATACCTTTCCTTCCACTTCCAGTTCCTATGTTAATAGGAGCGGGACTTCTTCTTTTTCCGTCGGCAACAAAAAGTCTTCGCCGTATGTGGGCTTTTCAAAGTGTTTTTTTGTTAAGTATAGTCATGATTTTTTCGATCAATCTGTTTATTCAGCAAATAAATGGCAGTTCTATCTATCAATATGTATGGTCTTGGATCATTAATAATGATTTTTCTTTAGAATTCGGTTACTTGATCGACCCGCTTACTTCTATTATGTCAATATTAATCACTACTATTGGAATTATGGTTCTTATTTATAGTGATAATTATATGTCGTATGATCAAGGATATTTGAGATTTTATGCTTATATGAGTTTTTTCAGTACTTCTATGTTAGGATTAGTTACTAGTTCTAATTTGATACAAATTTATATTTTTTGGGAATTGGTAGGAATGTGTTCATATCTATTAATAGGGTTTTGGTTCACACGGCCTGTTGCTGCAAATGCTTGCCAAAAGGCATTTGTAACTAATCGTGTTGGGGATTTTGGTTTATTATTAGGAATTTTAGGTTTTTATTGGATAACAGGGAGTTTCGAATTTCGAGATTTATTCAAAATATTCAATAACTTGATTTCTAATAATAATAATAATAATGAAGTCAATTTTTTATTTGTTACTTTCTGTGCCGTTCTATTATTTTCCGGTGCGGTTGCTAAATCTGCACAATTTCCCCTTCATGTATGGTTACCGGATGCCATGGAGGGGCCTACTCCGATTTCGGCTCTTATACATGCTGCTACTATGGTAGCTGCGGGCATTTTTCTTGTAGCTCGGCTTATTCCTCTTTTCATAGTCATCCCTCACATAATGAATTTCATCTCTTTGGTAGGAGTAATAACAATATTATTCGGGGCTACTTTTGCCCTTGCTCAAAAAGACATTAAGAGAGGTTTAGCCTATTCCACAATGTCTCAATTGGGTTATATGATGTTAGCTCTAGGTATGGGGTCTTATCGAAGTGCTTTATTTCATTTGATTACTCATGCTTATTCGAAAGCATTATTATTTTTAGGATCCGGATCCGTTATTCATTCAATGGAAACTCTTGTTGGATATTCTCCAAATAAAAGTCAAAATATGGTTTATATGGGGGGTTTAACAAAACATATCCCAATTACCAAAACTGCTTTTTTATTAGG